CCTCAGATTCATACTAGAACCACGATGATTCAAAAAAACTTTTAAAGTTAGTACAAAGATTCCCCGAGCAAGAATCGTCGTATCATCACTTATGGAATAAATAAATATAATGACGAAAAATCCAAAGAGAGAATTGTCTTTTTATTTTTATCAAAATGAGATAAGCATAGACAAAGAGTTTCCAAAATCTTTTGATTTAGACTTTCGCATTTTTTGAAATTTTTTGTAGTTTGGCCGCGGGATCTGAATATTAAGTATGAATCATAGTTCTAATACTTCGTAATCCATTTCATATATTCCGTGCTCCAGATACTAGAATAAATATCTGACGAGATAAAAAACCATCTTTATCAAGATAAGATGACAGACTCATTTTCTGCACTATTAATAGGATCTTTTATAACAAGTCGCACACTCATATTCCAGAAATACCAAAAAAGAAAGGGATTCCACGATCAAACTACGAAAATAGAATAGAAAAATAGAATAGGATTAGGCTAAAAAAACCGAGACCCAAATGTTTCACTTTGTATTAAGCATTAAAATGAAATATTAAAAAAAAAGATGGGACTTAGTGATTCTTGTAAATCTAATTCATTGAAATCCCATCCAGTAAAACGGAAGAATTATAAATCTCTAAAATAATAGATAGGAATATCGCAAATAGAGCCATTGCGACGCCCATCAAAGGAGTAGTTCCCCATCCCGGAGCTACTTTACCATATTCTGAATTCAACGGTTTCAATAAATTCCCTACAATTGTTCGTCTTGGACCACTACCCTCTACACTTTGTGTAGCCATAAATCCTATTTTGTATTAATTAAGATTTGTTGACTTTGTATACCATTCCGTTGTAAATAAATCATCTTATCATAGATCCATTGTGGTCTTAAAATTAAGAGAATTCTATAATAATTAATAATGGAAACAGCAACACTAGTCGCCATCTCTATATCTGGTTTACTTGTAAGTTTTACCGGGTATGCCTTATATACTGCTTTTGGGCAACCCTCCCAACAACTAAGAGATCCATTCGAAGAACACGGGGACTAGTTGAAGTAGAGAGCCCCCCAATATTGGGGGGCTCTCTACTTCAATTCTTTACTTCAATTAAGATAATAAAAAATCATTTTACCTTTCCTTTTTAGTTGGAACTTTAGGGGGTTCTCGAAAAAAGATAGCGAAAAAAATTATTCCTAGAGTCGAGACTAAAAGGAATGTATAAACCAATGCTTCCATAGATTCGATTGTGGTTTACAATTATAGCTTCCATACCTGTTTAGTTGGGATTGTCCCCCGGATAAAAAAAAGAGAAAAAGTCGAAGAAAAGTGGCAAGTCAAATCAAGGTGTCCCCGATACCCTATGTCAAATTGTCAAATTACAAAAATGGAAACGAAAAGTACAAGATCAATGCTATATCAAACTGCTTGTCTTCTTGTAGTTGGATCCCCAAGTTTTTGGAATGCTCCAAATTCCACTTGAGCGTCTAAATCTGGATCAATACCAGCAAAAACATCTCTGAACAAGGTTCGAGCGCCATGCCAAATATGTCCGAAGAAAAAAAGCAGAGCAAACGAAGCATGTCCAAAAGTAAACCAACCCCGGGGACTGCTACGAAAAACACCGTCGGATTTTAAAGTAGCACGATCTAATTCAAAAATTTCACCTAATTGAGCGCGTCTAGCATATTTTTTCACAGTAGTAGGATCACTATAACTGACTCCATTTAGTTCGCCACCGTAAAACTCAACAGTTACACCTACTTGTTCGACACTATACTTCGATTCTGCCCTTCGAAAAGGAACATCAGCTCTAACAATTCCGTCTTCGTCTATCAAAACAACTGGAAATGTCTCAAAAAACGTAGGCATACGACGTACAAAAAGTTCACGTCCTTCTTTATCTCTAAAGATAGGATGTCCTAACCACCCAACAGCTATTCCATCCCCGTTGTCCATTGAGCCCGCTCTGAACAATCCACCCTTTGCCGGATTATTTCCAATGTAATCATAAAAGGCTAATTTTTCAGGAATTTTAGACCAAGCTTCGGATAAACTTTGATTTTCGGCTAGCCCAGCACCAACTCTTCGATATATTTCTTGCTGGAAGTATCCTTGATCCCATTGATAACGAGTGGGACCAAATAATTCAATCGGGGTAGTTGCTGAACCATACCACATAGTTCCAGCAACAACAAAAGCTGCAAAAAAGACAGCCGCGATACTACTGGAAAGCACGGTTTCAATATTTCCCATACGTAATCCCTTGTATAGCCGTTGGGGCGGACGGACACTAAGATGGAATAAGCCGGCCAATATGCCCAGAGTCCCCGCTGCAATATGATGAGAGGCTATTCCTCCCGGAACAAAGGGATCAAAACCTTCCACACCCCACGCCGGATTTACAGATTGTACCTTTCCAGTTAGTCCATAAGGATCGGACACCCATATTCCAGGACCATACAATCCCGTTACATGAAAAGCGCCAAACCCAAAACAAGCCACTCCTGAGAGAAATAAATGAATTCCAAAGATCTTAGGCAAATCTAAAGAAGGTTTTCCTGTACGCTCATCACAAAATATTTCTAGATCCCAAAACACCCAATGCCAGATAGCTGCCAAGAAGCACAAGCCAGAAAAGACAATATGCGCCCCAGCCACACCCTCATAACTCCAAATACCTGGATTCGTTATAGTTCCGCCTGTGATACTCCAACCACCCCACGAATTGGTTATCCCTAACCGAGTCATGAAGGGTATTACGAACATACCTTGTCTCCACATTGGATCCAGAACTGGGTCAGAGGGATCAAAAACTGCTAATTCATATAAAGCCATCGAACCGGCCCAGCCGGCAACCAAAGCTGTATGCATTATATGAACAGATAGCAAACGGCCGGGATCATTCAATACGACGGTATGAACACGATACCAAGGCAAACCCATGGAAATACCCCTTAATTAATTAGTAATATTAAAATTATTAATATTTAAATATTAACGTACTAATAATTATAAATATTAACGTACTAATAATTATTAATATTAACGAAAAATAAACACTATGTAACTTTATTACACTAGAAAAAACTATGTTATGGATCCCCCTTTGTTCAGTGAATTATCCCGAATAAAGGATTAATCCTTTTTCTATCCTGTTTAGTATTTTAGTCATAACGTTCCAATTCCATTTGTAGGAACAAAGAGAAGCAGATCTATTCTATACCCGATAAGCATCAATACGCAATGGGAGGTGGTTAACCTCTTTTTATATGCGCGAATCCATACATTCATCATTCAAAGGGCTTCTTCGTAAGAATTTGACTTTATTTCTTCCGGTATTTTTAGTTATTTTTTGGTTATGAACTTCTCGAATCCACTGAACTTATCTAATCTGCGCATAAAATGGGATAAGGACCGGTATTATTAAGACAATAAATTCATTTTTATGAGGATACTTTTATATTCTATATCTGTTCTAGCTGGGGTTGACATATAGATAGATTCTATATATAATAGAAAATATGAAATAGAATAGAAAATATGAAAATAAAATATGAAAATGGAAAAGAAAAAAGGAATTAATATATAGATGGATTCTATATATAATAGAAAATATGAAATAGAATATAAAATATGAAAATGGAAAAGGGGGTTGACATATAGATGGATTCTATATATAATAGAAAATGTGAAATAGAAAATAAAATATGAAAATGGAAAAGGGGGTTAACATATAGATGGATTCTACATTTTATTTAGAATATGAAAAATTTTATTTAGAATATGAAAAATTATATTTAGTATATTTAGAATATGAAAAATTATATTTAGAATATGAACTATTATATTTAGTATATTTAGAATATCAAAAATTATATTTAGAATATGAAAAATTATATTTCGAATATGAACTATTATATTTAGTAAATGAAAAATTATATTTAGAATATGAAAAATTATATTTAGAATATGAAAAATTATATTTAGTATATTTAGAATATGAAAAATTTTATTTAGAATATGAACTATTATATTTAGAATATGAACTATTATATTTAGAATATGAAAAATTATATTTAGTATATTTAGAATATGAAAAATTTTATTTAGAATATGAACTATTATATTTAGTATATTTAGAATATGAAAAATTATATTTAGTATATTTAGAATATGAACTATTATATTTAGAATATGAACTATTATATTTAGAATATGAAAAATTATATTTAGTAAATGAAAAATTTTATTTCGAATATGAAAAATTATATTTAGTATGTTTAGAATATGAAAAATTATATTTCGAATGTGAAAAATTATATTTAGTATATTTAGAATATGAAAAATTATATTTAGAATATGAAAAATTATATTTAGTATATTTAGAATATGAAAAATTTTATTTAGAATATGAACTATTATATTTAGAATATGAACTATTATATTTAGTAAATGAAAAATTATATTTAGAATATAAAAAATTATATTTAGAATATAAAAAATTATATTTAGAATATGAAAATCGAGAAGAAAAAAGGGATTGATATATAGAATCAATACTAAATGGTTACATATACTTTTTTATTTTCCTATATTTTTAAGGAAATGCAACGTTAGATTCAAATCTAAGAATGGTTCATGGATTCACAGTCGATAGTTAAATGTTGGTTGGGGACCAATCAACATTGGAAATCCCCTTTTTCTTCAGTAGCTAAATGGTTGTAGTTAAATGGTTGTAAAGAGGACTGCAAATCCTCTTTACAGTCGATAGTTAAATGTTGGTTGGGGACCAATCAACATTGGAAATCCCCTTAGTTGGGGCGGCATGGCCGAGTGGTAAGGCGAAGGACTGCAAATCCTCGTTCCCCAGTTCGAATCTTGGGTGTCGCCTGATTAACAAAAGAGACGAAATGCCTTAGTTCGTTTTGCTGATATAACTGCTTCAATTTTTTCCCAATAGAAAAAAACGCGGAGGAAAAAAATGACTCTTGAGACTTCCAAGAGCGTCGCTGCCTATAAAGATTTGTGCTTAATCTTTACCGATTCTACCAAAATAAAAACAAAATAAAAATATTAAATAATATAATAAGAAATAATAAGAACTTCTTAAGATAAATTGGATTTTTTGTATTATTTCATCAATGATATTGGCCAAAATACTTTTTTTTTGACTCCGCACCGGCGGTTCGACTACTATTATTAGTGAACAATAAACAAAGTGAACAATACTGGAAAAATTCCTTCATATTCATAGAGATAGGGGACATAATTCACATGGATATAGTAAGTCTCGGTTGGGCTGCTTTAATGGTAGTCTTTACATTTTCCCTTTCACTCGTAGTATGGGGAAGAAGTGGACTCTAGGGATACTCCTAATTGAGTTGAGAAATAAAACTCTATCAATTGTTTTATAGATCATTCTGCAAAGAATTTTTCATTCAATTAATTCAATTTCGAAATTTGTAAGAATTTCGAAATTGAATTAAAAAAAATCTTCATTTCGAAATTCTATTCGAGTCGGATTTGGGTTGAATAATTTCGTCTATTCTTGAATAGACGAAAAAGACCCTGATAATATAATCATAATCAAACAAATATTTGAATGATTACCATGTTTTCTATTTCGCAAACAAAGTAAAAGGAATCCAAATGAGAGGAAATTTATTCCAAACGAATTCTTCTTAAATTTTCTATTTCGCTAAACCGACCGTTAACTAGAATTATATATTGACAATTCTAGTCAATGAGGACTAGAGGAACCTTTTTTACTTTTTATTTGTTTGCCTTTTTCTTGTTCAAAGATAAAAGAAGGAAAGTCTTTCCTTTTGAAATTTTGAAAATTTCAAGTAATTTATTTATAGTTAATTAAGGTTTCCGTCGGAAATAAGATAGACATAGTGGTCCTCCAACGAGATAATACACATCCTAAGATATTTTCTTAAAAAAGTCGCATATTGCGTTGTGCGCTTATTACTTAACTTTACTATTTGATTTAGTATTTTAAAAATCCTATTTCAGATTAAGATTAATGTGAATCAACACAAATCAAATAGATGAGGAAAACAAATCGAATTGGGACCTTATGTACATTCCATATAGATAATTAATATCTAAATGTATGAAAATGAAGATGCCATTTTCGATTGATTTCTATTAAAACTATATCTTTATACAGTACAACTTTATAAACTCGAATAACAAAAAAAGATAGTATGGGTAGTAAAGAAATAGATATTTCTTTCTACCCATACTATCGGATCTCATAGGATACTGCTGATTCTAGTCCGCATATTTCGTCTAAAACACGAATTTTGAATCCTTTTTATTTATTTTTTTAATCATTGATATTGATTAAAACTAAGACGTCAAGTTTCGTTCAAATTAATTACTTTGACTAACAGTTTTTACATATATTATAAGTAAAAAAGCAGTAGGAACTAGAATGAACAGTGCAGTAGCAATAAATGCGAGAATATTGACTTCCATAATCTCATCCTTTCGTTTTTCTTTACTTCACAATAACTCGGGATTTAATCCCATAGAGATGATAAATTTTTTGCCTCTAAATTCAATGAGATAAATTCTATCTCAATGATATCGAATCGGATAAATATCATGAATAACAATATCTGACCTATCAAATTGATTCCTCGTCGAGAATTGAATAGTATAACATAGAAAGATCGTTTATTCATACCGAATCAAAAAAAAAATTGGAAAAAGGTGCGATAAAGATTAGTAATGGAATAAATATAATATATCAAAACTTCAGTGTACAATTTGAATGAGATAGATTATTTCAAATTCAAATTAGTAATTGAGCAAAATCGGAGTCAAAAAAGAGGAGACTTTTCCAATTAAAAGAATTCCAAAGAAATTCGATTCATTTTGTATCGTACAAAGAAAAATTTGATTTGTGTATGTACTGTCGGGAAAGATACGATATGGTACTCGATTCGATTTCATTACGCAGGTTGGGAGAAACCGAAAAAGCCAAACTCGGCACCATATCTCTTGAAATCCTGAATATTATGTCTCGATCCATTTCCGTCGCTATTAGTTAAAAAAAGTGGAACTCCCATATTTCTATTTACTTTGATTTACTTTGATGAAAAAAAGTAAAGTAATAAAAATAAAAGAAAAAAGAAGGACCCCCTTCTCTTTGAGAAAAAAATTCTACTATTTGTCCCCTTATTTACAGAAAAGAAAATAGAAAGCGGAATTGATATATTTTTTTGGTTGGATTGTTGGATTTGAATACGTCGGGACTGACGGGGCTCGAACCCGCAGCTTCCGCCTTGACAGGGCGGTGCTCTGACCAATTGAACTACAATCCCAGGGAAATAAAATCTAAAATAAATAAAGCGTACAGCAATTCTTATGATTTCATTCAAACCCGTTCTATTTCGATTTTGAATTGGAATTGGAATCGGCCCCATTATAAGAGAGAGGCAAGTGGTAATATGGATATCTGCATGGATATCCACTTTAGTGATAATGACACAAATTACTAGTCATCTTTTCGTTATTTCAAATAAATCAAATCGATTGATAATCAATCTTTCAATGAAAATGAAAAGAAAGAAAAGTCTTTTTTCTTTATATCTTTAGATAATTCTTTTTCTTAGACTTTCTATTTACAAATCCTGATATGAATCTAGGTCATTAACAAGATCAGAATTTGTAGGAAAAAAACAAAAAAGAAAAAAAATACAAGTAAGGATATAGCAGAAATTTGGATTTCTTTTTTTTCTTTTTTGTTTTTTGTATCAGGCATTTCTAGAAAACAGAACAAAAGGGTAATATCATTTCATGGCGGATCAGTGAATTATTGGGCCGAGCTGGATTTGAACCAGCGTAGACATATTGTCAACGAATTTACAGTCCGTCCCCATTAACCGCTCGGGCATCGACCCAGGAAGAAGAAATTCCATATTTCTTAATAATCCCTGATCCACTTCCTTTCGTAATACCCTACCCCCAGGGGAAGTCGAATCCCCGTTGCCTCCTTGAAAGAGAGATGTCCTAAACCACTAGACGATGGGGGCACATTTGTCAGAATACTATGCCCATAAGTATGAACAGTTTTTTGAAATTGTCAATATAACAAAATGGTAGGACTAGATTCGAAAAATCTTTCCGCCTTTCATGATTCCATACAATTTTTTGATTCCTCATTTCTATTCATGAATTAATATATTAATTAATATAATATTATTTAATTAATATTATTAGTAAATTTAGTCAATTTCTTAAGAAATTTCTAGACCTTAGAGAATTCTAAATTCTATTTAATAATGAAATTCTATTGAAATGAGAATATTATAATGAATAATGGAATAATGGTGATTAGAAGAACCATATTAAGAAATTCTTAAGAAATTCTATTATTATTATATTATAGAATATTATTCTATAACTAATAATTTTGCTCGGGGGACAAATAGAATCTGTTCATCAATGATTCGATGAAATATCTTTGATCTATGTTGAATTGGTAAGTACACGTATATATAAATCAAATGAATTTCGTTATGATGGTGGTCAATTCAATTAGGTTCGGCTTTGAAAAAATTCATCAAAAATCCATTGCATTAATCTTTATCAAATTCAATAAATATAAATAAACCCCCCTTTTTCTTACCTATATTCGCTAATTGAATTTATATTCACTAATTGAGTTTATATTCATTAGGTAAATGAAATTTCTCGTTTATGTTTATGAATGAATTATTAGAAGTTTACTTCATATAATAATTGGATTCGAATCTATTTACTTTATAGATTAGATAGATTTGATTTGGAATCGATTTCCCTAGATAGATATTATCTACATGCTGGCTCATTTAGGAATTGAAGCCCTTTTAACTCAGCGGTAGAGTAACGCCATGGTAAGGCGTAAGTCATCGGTTCAAATCCGATAAGGGGCTTTGACCTTATTTTCATAAAACTTCAATGGTAGTATTCCGTAGGAGACTAGATTGAAGGGGAGAATATAGATATTGTTGATATTTGTAATAAATATAGTAAAGTAAGAAATTCTATATCTCTAATAAAATTTCGAATTCAATTCGAATAAGTTCGAATGGTTTATAGTAGATTAATTAGAGTTATAGAGTTTAACATTTGTTTATTATATAAAAAAAAAATTAAGTTGGCTCTTAAATCGTCAAATTTTTTGTCTAACCCAATCAAATCAAAAAAAAAATTGTAAAGATTAGATTCGAAATCAACAAAAGAAAAAGTAAGTGGACCTAACCTATTGAATCAGGACTATATCCACTATTCTGATATTCAAATTCGATATAGATGAAATTGGAACAGAACAGCGGATCCACCTTTTTCTTTCATTTTCATATTATACTTTTTTGGACTCCGAAAAAATCTGTCGATATTTCTGATTAAATCTACTTATTCCTAATTATTTTATGTTATTCTAGAAGAAAAATTGACTATTCCCTTTCGTCACAGAAAAGCTTATTTGAAGCATCAACACATAAAGACGTAGAAGAGAATTAAAAATATCTTTTTTGATTCTACAACATAACATAAGACCCATTTCTATTGATATTTCTACCTAATAGAAGATCTCTATATAATAAGATTGATATATCTAGCGGATCATGGCTTGGCTTCATGTACCAAATATTTCAATATCGATGCATACAATATCTTTATTCCGATAATGTAATGTAGAATTAGATGGAAGAAAGCCACTTTTTTTTTTGAAAATATCCTATTACCTATTTCCTATTACTTATTATTTAATATTGTGTATTGTATTGAATTTCATAATAGAAAAAGCATTCTCCTTCCATCTCACAGACATTAAAGTAAATACAAAACAGATTCGAAGTACTCTTCTTGCTTTGTCCTGTGAAAAGGCATACTTGGGGGTTTTGTATTTATCTGAAGGAAAAAGAAATATAACAAGGCAAAAGGAAATGGAAATAGAATAAAGACGACAATAAAAAGGATAAAGTTTAAGAATAAAGT